AGAATCTGATGAATCCGCCCAAGCAGGCTTACTAATGGGATGTCCTGAAAAGTTACAAAATTTCGCTTTAGCCAATGATCCAATCAAAGGAATAATTGGAACTATAGTATCAAACTTTTTAATAACAATATCTATAATAAATGACTTTTCTAACATTTGACTCCTTACTGCTGAAGGAGTTGGTCGTACACTTGAAAGATAACCCAGAAAATCGATAAAATGATTGGATAATTGGTTTATATGAATCCTATCCGGTTGAGACCAAAAGTAAAAATGACATTCCCATAAATTTACAAGGTAATATTTCCATTTCTTCATCAGAAGAGGGGTTCCTTTTGAAGACAAAATGGATTTTCCTTGAAATCTGAAATACTGTATGAAAGGATCCTTGAACAACCATAGGCTAGTATGAAAATCATTACGAAAATCCACTAAAAAATGTTCTATTTTTCTATAAAAATGTGTTCGATCAAGAAAAGCTCTAGAAGACGTTGATCGTAAATGATAAGATTGTTTACGGAGAAAAACAAATATGGATTCCGATTCATATACATGAAAATTATATAGGAACAGGAAAAATCTTTGATTCTCTTTTGAAAAAAAGAGAATCATTTTCGTTTTTTGAGTAATAAAACTATTCCAATTATGATACTTGTAGAGAAAGAATCTCAATAAGTGCAAAAAGGGAGCATCTTGTATCCAAGAGCGAAGGGTTTGAACCAATAGTTCCAGATGGATAGGGTAGGGTATTAGTATATCTAATACATGATTTAAATGTAATAATTTATCCTCTAAAAAGGGAAATATGGAATGAATTGATCGTAAAGTAGTCATAGATTTGTCTATTTCTTTACTTTCTGGGGAAGATACTAATCGCAGTGAGAATGGAAGTTCCACAATGACTGCAACCCCCTCTGATATCATTTGAGAATCCAAATTTTTATTATGCCCGAAAAAAAAATTTGGATTAGAATCATTCGTAAAAATAATAAAATGCTTCTGTTGATACATTCGAGTAATTAAACGTTTAACAATTATTAAACTATATTTTTTGTCATAACCTAAATTTTCCATAGGCTCATAAAGAATCGATTTATTTAACCCATGATCATGAGCAAGTGCATAAATGTATTCCTGAAAGAGAAGTGGGTATAGGAAGTCCCGTTCTCGCGATCTATCTATCTTTAAATAGCCTTGTAATTCCTCCATTTGAAATTCGATTTGAACCAAAACCGGGGATTTCTTGGGTCATCAAATGATACGATACATAGGTACGATACAGTCAAAACAAGGTATCAGGGTATCATAGTAAGAAAAGATACCTTGGAAATGATTAATCCATGGATTCTCTCTTTTTCCATCCGATTGGTTCTTGTTCGTTATAAGATACCGAAGATGTTTAGAAATCCTTTATTTTTGCAACCCGATCGCTCTTTTGACTTTAGAATTATATTTCTCAATATACTGTTTCTTTTACACATTCGTCTCCGCACAGGGATATAATTAATAGAATAGTTAGGATTCAAAAAAAAAAAGTGAAGAATCCACTTATTAAAGTGATTTCATAACCTTTGCCCGCCCCAGGGACTAATATATTTCTAACGTATAATTAGATCGGGTAATTGGTAATTATTCGAATTAAGAACCGAAGCTCGTTGCTCTTTTTGTTTCCCTATAATTGGAGCTTTTTGGCTCTATCCATTTATTCACTCGATCCAACCATAATTGATTTTTTGTACCGCTCTAAGAATTAAAACTCTAACAAACTAAACAAATATTTTGTACCGATCCCGTAAGGGTTAAGTACTCTATCTTAAAGTTATTTATTTATGATATGAGTTATTCATTTATACGACATGCTGTTTTTTCCATTCGTTCCCTCTCAGGATCAGTCGGGGTCTTACAAACTCTACCAACGGTATGGACGAATCCGTTCCTTCATCCAAATGTGTAAAAGATTTTAGCCGCACTTAAAAGCCGAGTACTCTACCGTTGAGTTAGCAACCCAAAAATAGAATTATGGTGTGTAGATACGATCGAAAAAAAAAAAAGAGTGGATTGCACAACCCCATCAAAAACATTTTTTTATAGTTATAGTAAATTATGAACATAAAAATGAACAGCTATAATGAAAATCTGAAAAATTCCCGGATAAGATAAATGAAATATATCCCAGAGAATTTAAGGAACCTATCGCTTACATGAAGTAAAGTAAAAAAAAACTTATAGGGCGTGGATAAATAGATCTATTTATCCACGATCAATTATATTTTTTCAATACACTATTGTCAATATGAATGTTGAGAAAAATAATAATATTATAAATATAAAATAAAATAATAAGAACTTGTGTTGGATTGGCATTTCATAGATAACCTACCTAGAGAATAAAAAAAGTGTAGATGTCGAAAAGAAAAAAATAATCAAGAAGAAAACCTCGGGTTTATTCAATATCCATAAAGATACCATAAGAAAGCTCGGCCCCTTTTTTTAGTGGAGT